GGCTGTGGTACGGAAAATACTGTGTAAAGAAAAGAGTAGAGTAGACAAGGAATGAAAATATCCCTCTCGGTCTATGATACCTAAATGGAAGAAAAATCCGGATCAAACCCTTATTTATCTTAACCTTAGGTTAATTTACTTCGCCGAAAGGGAGCAAAATGGGTCGAACCCTTATTCTTATTAGTGTTGATTTTATTTTTGTTAGGTTTAAGTCTGACGAGAATAATATTCTACAACTAGCAATTCATTTATTTTCAAACCGACCCATTTACTATCTATTATTTGATTGACTAATCCTTTATATTGGAATGGTTGAAGAGTCAAATGGTTTGGCAATTCCTCATGGGGGGATGAATCGAGAGAATTTTGAATTAGAGCTTTAGATTTTTGTTCATCCCTCGCCGCAATAGTATCTCGGGGTTTGCAGCGATAACTTGGTATATCTACTATACGACCATTGACTAAAATATGTCTATGGTTAACTAATTGGCGAGCTCCCGGAATAGTCGGAGCCATACCCAACCGAAAAAGAATGTTATCCAGGCGCATTTCAAGTAATTGTAGTAAAACCTGACCTGTTGACCCTTTTGCCTTTCCGGCGATACGAACGTATTTAAGTAATTGTCGTTCTGTAAGACCATAATGAAAACGCAATTTTTGTTTTTCTTCTAGGCGAATTCGATATTGGGATTTTTTCCCGGAACGCGATTGGTTTCTAAGATCACTTCCAGCTCTGGGCCTTTTATTAGTTAGCCCTGGTAAAGCCCCCAGGCGGCGTATTTTTTTGAAACGAGGACCTCGGTAACGCGACATAAAGACTCCTTCTTCTTATTTTTATTTAATTATTAATTCTTATTGATGAAATTTCATTCTACAGAATAAACCTAAACTAAAAATGAACTAAATTCTAAATAAAGCGAAATTTACTGAAGTATTATTCTATTAAAGAATAATGAGATGAGTTGGATAAATATCCAGATCTTTATATTCTATATATAGAAAAAGAAAAGGATTCTTTTCGTTAGATAATTGGAAATTCCTATCACATAATAAATCAATGGCTTTTGCCAAAAGAGGAAAACATTTTTTTTTTTCAATATTCTTTGATTTCAAAGATGCATTATCAATCATGTAAAACATAGAATAAAATAAATAGAGAAAAGCCGACTATCGGAATCGAACCGATGACCATCGCATTACAAATGCGATGCTCTAACCTCTGAGCTAAGCAGGCTCACATAACATAAATTCGGCATGCATAGGAATTCAATAAACTCTTAGAATCTTTGCTATTCACTATTATACTATTTTAATTCTTAGCTATTCATATTCGCTATTCATAATGAATATGAATATATTAAAGAATAGAATATAGAATTTGAAATAACTGTTAAATATTATAGAAGATAACGATTAATCTAGCGATATAGAATTTCCATTTTTTTTATCACAATTAAATATTCTTTTTTTTTTTTTAATATGATTTGATTTTTGAATTCAAAAATCAAATCATATTAAAAAAAAAGAATCGACCGTTCAAGTATTCGAAATTTCATGGGGAAATGAGTGGAAGAGAGACAGATGTATAGCGTATGTATCCACCTATATTGAATTGCCGATACAGAAATGATAAAATCGTTTTTGATTGGACCGAATATAAGCCTCCTATAGATATAGAAGATGAAAGAAGATAGACAAGAAATCAAAGACAAAGAGGAGAAAACACTTTTTCGAGACAGGAATCGGCATCTATCTAATGAATTCAACGGTTCCGGTATAAATGAAAGAAAAAGGGGAACGAGATCACAATGAGATTTTCATCTCAAAAAGGGGGATATGGCGAAATCGGTAGACGCTACGGACTTAATTGGATTGAGCCTTGGTATGGAAACTTACTAAGTGAGAACTTTCAAATTCAGAGAAACCCTGGAATTAATAAAAATGGGCAATCCTGAGCCAAATCACGTTTTCCGAAAACAAACAAAGGTTCAGAAAGCGAAAATCAAAAAGGATAGGTGCAGAGACTCGATGGAAGCTGTTCTAACGAATGGAGTTGATTGTCTTACGTTAGTAGAGGAATCCTTCTCTCGAAACTTCAGAAAAGATGAAGGATAAACCTGTATACATAATACAGAAGAATTGTTGTGAATTGATTCCATATTGAAGAAAGAATCGAATATTCATTGATCAAACCATTCACTCCATAATCTGATAGATCTTTTGAAGAACTGATTAATCGGACGAGAATAAAGATAGAGTCCCGTTCTACATGTCAATACCGGCAACAATGAAATTTATAGTAAGAGGAAAATCCGTCGATTTCAAAAATCGTGAGGGTTCAAGTCCCTCTATCCCCAAAAAGACCATTTGGCTCCCTAATTCTTTATCGTATCCTTTTTCTTTATTCTTTTTTCGTTAGCGGTTCAAAACTCCTTATCTTTCTCATTCACTACTCTTTATACAATGAGCGGAAAATCACATGTGATATATATGATACATG